GACTCTTAATGAATTTAATCAAAATGTATCTCGATTCATATCAATTACTTTATAGAGGCTCAGCCAAATGAATCGTGTGTCAGGAACCAGATTTGAACTGGTGACACGAGGATTTTCAGTCCTCTGCTCTACCAGCTGAGCTATCCCGACTAGTCCCGATACTGCATCCTCATTTTACTAGAGAAGTTGGGTATATGTCAATTGAAAGGATATTAGAAAGTCTCGTCCAGATCCCGGAATTTATTGGATCGTTAACCGAACAACTTAGTAAGTTTCAGGATGAATAAAAATCTCCATTTTGAAGCATTCAAATTCAAATGGGGATTCCTTGCTCAAAGATGTTCATTTGTACATGTATACTCTATCCCACAAAACTCGTGAGAAGAGAAAAACCTTTCCGCTCAGAGCGGTTTGTAAAAGCGTAGGTGACTGGGAAAGAGAAGGAATTTGGAAGCGCTAACGAAAAAAAGGATCAATATAAAGAAAAGGATAGACTCAAGCGTTAGACAGCGAAATGGGCTCTTTGGGGATAGAGGGACTTGAACCCTCACGATTTCTAAAATCGACGGATTTTCCTCTTACTATAAATTACATTGTTGCCAATATTGACATGTAGAATGGGACTCTATCTTTATTCTCGTCCAATGACTCAATTCTTAAAAAGATTTCTCAGACTCTGGAGTGAATGATTTGTCTCTTCATTCTTCAATCTGAATCGATTCACAAGAATTCTTCCATTTTTCATATAACAAATATAGATTCGAGTCGTCATTAATCATTTGATATTTTATAGTATTTCAGTACGCATACCTTACCTATGTATATTATATAGGGTTATCCTTCACTCTTTCTGAAGTTTCAAGAGAAAGATTCCTTTACCAACGTAAGACAATCAACTCCATTTGTTAGAACAACTTCCATTGAGTCTCTGCACCTATCCTTTTTGATTTTCGCTTTCCGAACCTTGTTTTCAGAAAACGGGATTTGGCTCAGGATTGCCCATTTTTGTTAATTCCAGGGTTTCTCTGAATTTGAAAGTTCTCACTTAGTAAGTTTCCCTACCAAGGCTCAATCCAATTAAGTCCGTCGCGTCTACCAATTTCGCCATATCCCCCTTTGAGATTAGGATCTCACTGTGATGTCCTTCCCCCTTGTCTTTTATTTCTACCGGCACTATTGAATTTAGTAGAGACTTATTGCTATCTCGATAAAGTCTTTTCTCATCTTTGCTTTTTGGTCCAATCAAAAACGATTTTATCATTTATGTCTCTACAATTCAATATAAGTGGATCCGTCCCATATATCTATCTGTCCTCCGTCCGATCACTTTTCTATAGTAATGTTCATTACTTAAACGATCGATTTTGCGTCCTAAATTCCACCTTTCCGAATGAAAGCGGCGGAATGTCTCATTTGTTATAACTAAGAATTCTCTTCAAGAATTAGAATTTGCAAGATAGATGATAGGGAAGAAAAGAGAGAAGGGTAATCAAAAGAATTTCAAATGTCGGTTGAATTCAAAAACAAAAAAAATTTTGAATATTTATCATTTCTTATTCAATAATCTATAATATTATGGTGAGAAAGAAGTCGAAATTCGATAGGCCCAAATGAATCGTTATGTTCTATAAGATTTCCGATTTTAAAAAATTTTATATTTTCTTGTTTTTGATTCATATTTATTATGAATAAATCATAATTTTTTAAAAAATTGTATTCTATATAGTTAATAGCAAGCAAGGATTCTGAGAGTTTATTGAATTCCTAGGCGTGTCGAATTTGTCGTATGTCAGCCTACTTAGCTCAGAAGGTAGAGCATCGCATTTGTAATGCGATGGTCATCGGTTCGATTCCGATAGTAGGCTTTTCTCTCTTTCTTTTTTTGATTTTTCATCATTGAGAATGTCCTTTTGAAATCAAAGACGAGTGAAAAAAATGTCTTCCCCTTTTGCTAAAAGTCATCGATTTCTATTAGGTTATAGGAACTTCCAACTAGGACATAAAAAGATCCTTTTCTTTTTCTATATCTATATAGAGAATATAAAGTAAAGAGCTGGATATTTCTTTATCCAATTCATCTCGTTATTCTTTAATAGTACATTTGAGTCAATTTCACTTCATTTCTCATTTAGTTCAGTTTGAGTTTAGTTTTATTCTGTAAAATGAAATTTCATCAATAAGAGTGAAATATAAATAAGAGGAAGGAGTCTTTATGTCACGTTACCGAGGACCTTGTTTCAAAAAAATACGCCGGCTGGGGGCTTTACCGGGCCTAACTAATAAAAGTCCCAAAGACCGAAAAGATCGTAGAAACCAATCGGGGTCTCGGAAAAAATCCCAATATCGTATTCGCCTAGAAGAAAAACAAAAATTGCGTTTTCATTATGGTCTTACAGAACGCCAATTGCTTAAATACGTTCGTATCGCCGGAAAGGCCAAAGGTCCAACAGGTCAGGTTTTACTACAATTACTTGAAATGCGCTTGGATAACATTCTTTTTCGATTGGGTATGGCTCCGACTATTCCGGGAGCTCGCCAATTAGTTAACCATCGACATATTTTAGTAAATGGTCGGATCGTAGACATACCAAGTTATCGCTGCAAACCCCGAGATACTATTACGGCAAAGGATGACGGAAAATCTAAAGTTCTAATTCAAAATTCTCTCGATTCCTCTCCTCACGAGGAATTACCAAACCATTTAACTCTTGACCCAGTGCAATATAAAGGATTAGTCAATCAAATAATAGATAGTAAATGGGTCGGTTTGGAAATAAATGAATTGCTAGTCGTAGAATATTATTCTCGTCAGACTTAAACCGAACGAAAATCCAAAATTTTTCTAATAAGGTAAAGTAATAAGGTAAAATGCGGACAACTTTGCTCCTTTTCGGCGAAGTAAATTAACCTAAGGTTAAGAGAAAGAAGGGTTTGAGCCGTATTTTTCTCTTATTTCAGTATCATAGATCGAGAGGGAGATTTTCTTTCCGTATCTCCCCCTTTCTTTCCAGTTTTTTACGTGCCACAGCCATTAGGAATAGAGAATCTATATCAAAGAACGGTCTAACTGTATGGAAGACTGATATCGATTCTTATTTGATCTATTGTGGTTAGTAAGATCGGTGCGTTGGGTGAAGGTACGGAAAGAGAGGGATTCGAACCCTCGGTAAACAAAAGCCTACATAGCAGTTCCAATGCTACGCCTTGAACCACTCGGCCATCTCTCCTACATAATGATTATGCCCCAAAAACCGAGTGAATTGCGAGTCATTTATATGAATTATTGGGTAGGTCCGACTAATCAACTCTAACGATAAAAAGCTATCAAAATAGAAAATTTTTGATACAAGTCAAAGAAAGATCTTTCCTTCGAGGCTCCCGAGATAAAGAGAAAATTGCTTTACTTGTGAAAACGATTAACTCTTCCTGTTTGCCAAAACAAGGTTCTCTTCTTTGTCGGCGTATCCCTTTCTTCCCGATTCAATCACGAAATTATAAATTCGAACAAATCGACCGATTGAGGGATCTATATTTTTTAGACGCGGATTAATGGATCTCTTTAGATCATCATTCTAGTTAGACTACGATTTGATACCCTAAGACTTCTCAAACTCCTTTCCAATCCAGGTTTCGAGTTCTCAACAACAAACCCCTAGGCCATCGATCTAGTACAAATTCCTAAGCTATCTTTTCTATGGGATTGTTTTTCTATTTGGAGTGTCTCGTGTATCCCCGCTATGTACACAAGACAAAATAAAATAGGCGGTTATTCTCTTCTCATCATAGACTGATTATGAGTATTCGATCCTTTTTCTTCTTTGGATCCTAATTCCATCAAAATTTCATAGAAGGCACATATTTTTATGAATTTTGAATGACTCTATTTTTATGTTATTTCGTACTGTACCATTCTTTTCGTTGTGGGATCCTGTTTCCATGAGAGAGAGGGAATGCTAAGAATTTTCGAATGGATTGCTGCCTATGCCTAGACCGCGGATAAATGGAAATTTTATTGATAAGACCTTTTCAATTGTAGCCAATATCTTATTACGAATAATTCCGACAACTTCAGGAGAAAAAGAGGCATTTAGCTATTACAGGGATGGTGCGATTTGAATTTTTTATTCCTCTTAGTCTTACGAGAAAGACACACGATTCGGGATCGGGATAAAAAGAAAAAGAAATCTACGCTTGTTGAAGGTAAAGTTTGGAAATAGAACAACTCCTTCTGTTGTGTATCCTCGATTAATGCAGCCTCAGATACTAAGTTTGAATTGTCGATTCTAGTATTGAGCGAAGGTTTATACCTATCGGTTCGTTATTACAGGTCAATCCTACGCTACTAGTACCAATAGGCAGCATAGGGGAAGAAGCACTACACCCCGGAATCCATAACACAAAAACTTTGTGAGACATTATCCCTTTCCTTAGCAGGCTCGGGACTACGAAGAATGGTTGGGACAACAAACATCCATCGTGTTTGTATTTTGGATACCCGTAGAACCATCGAAGGCTGTTGAAGTGACTCATTCCCGGAAATTCGGGGGCGCTGAGAACAAAGAAATTGTTGGAGTTATCATTTATCTCTAGTACCAATATGCTCGATGTTAAGAAAGGATCTCTTGCAGGAAGGTTGGCTAGAGATTTCGTGTAAAAACACCAGCCCTGTTCAGTTCATAATGAGAATATTTTCATCTTTTTTGATTCCCTGTATTATTTTCATTATGCACATAAGAGAGGAGCCGTATGAGATGAAAATCTCATGTACGGTTCTGGAACGGAGATTCTTTGAATTGAATGACGACCGTAACGGATGTCAGCGCAATCCGAAGGAAATTATGCGGAAGCTTTGCAGAATTATTATGAAGCTATGCGACTAGAAATTGATCCCTATGACCGAAGTTATATACTTTATAACATAGGACTTATCCACACAAGTAATGGAGAACATACGAAAGCTTTGGAATATTATTTTCGAGCGCTAGAACGAAACCCATTCT